AAAACAAACGCGCTACCAAGCTGCGCTACATCCCTTTCAATTCAATTGGTTACAACAGTCTAATTGTAAAGAATCCTTGTCTTGTTTTCCACATCCATATTTAACAAAAAATGATATGGTTTATCTTGCCGTGCCACTTCTTCTTTTTGGTCTCATATCATATAAAGTATTTTTATATGTATTTTTTTTATATTTTCTTTTTATATTTTATATAAAGATATGAAAACAAACCCTGGCGTAAAAAAAAAACAAAAAAACTTTTTGTGACTACTGAGTTCCGTAGGAAGGGTATGCTATTATTTTACTTTTAAAATCTCTTATTTACTAGATCTTTGTTCATCATTTTTTTTATGCATTTCATTTACAAACCCAAGTGATCCTTGACTATCTCTATATACATCTGCTCATAGATTAGATATGTATTACCTTTATTTTATACATTAACTAACTTACGAAGGAGGGTTTTCAATGCGAGATCTAAAAACATATCTTTCCGTAGCACCGGTACTAAGTACTCTATGGTTTGGGTCTTTAGCCGGTCTATTAATAGAAATAAATCGTTTTTTCCCAGATGCGTTGACATTCCCTTTTTTTTCATTCTAGTTATTAAAATGGGAGGGGAGTAATGAGGATTACAGAAAGAATGAATTTTCTGTGACTAATCTCCCTTTTTCATTCGAGTCTGACCTCAAGTTTTGATGAAGTTAAGAAGTTAAATCGACTTTTTTATTGCCCTATTTACAAAAAATTAGGGCAATAAAAAAAGGATGGGTTTAGCATAAAAGTATTATACAAGATACTTAAATTAAATAAAATACTGCGAGTAGCAATAGAGTTCGAAACTTTTTGCTAATTTATATACTATTATTATTACTCTATTGATTGCAACGAATTCTTTTTAATTGTATTTCGAGTTCGCAGCATCTATTTTTTCTTTTCCTTTATTCTTCACTTCGGGTCGAAAATCAAAATAGACAAATTGTTTGAATCCAAAATCCCAAAAATCAAAAGGAGGTTCATGGCTAAGGGAAAAGATGTCCGAGTCAAAGTTATTTTGGAATGTAATAGTTGTGTTCGAAAGAGTGTTAATAAGGAATCAAGGGGTGTTTCCAGATATATTACTCAAAAGAATCGGCACAATACACCTAGTCGGTTAGAATTGCGAAAATTCTGTTCCTATTGTTACAAACATACAATTCATGGAGAGATAAAGAAATAAAATCGAGCAAACTGAACGTCTGGCTATCATCCTTTCAATTCAATGAAGGGGGCCAAACCAAAACGATTTCCTTATAATTTTAAAAATATTTACTATTTTTTATATTTTTATATTTAAATATTATTATATATAAATATAAATACAAAAATAAATAAACGAGAAATAAACAAACCAAATCCTATTTTGGCTGGACCTAAAAAAATTATAATTAATATAATTAAATTATAATTAATATAATTAATATAATTAAGAAGTAGGATTTTCGGTATAAGACAGAAATGAAACAAACTATGGATAAATCCAAGCGACCCTTTATTAAATCCAAGCGATCTGTTCGTAGGCGTTTGCCCCCGATCCAACCGGGGGATCGAATTGATTATAGAAACATGAGTTTAATTAGTCGATTTATTAGTGAACAAGGAAAAATATTATCTAGGCGAGTAAATAGATTAACCTTGAAACAACAACGATTAATTACTATTGCTATAAAACAAGCTCGTATTTTATCGTTGTTACCTTTTCTTAATAATGAGAAACAATTTGAAAGAACCGAGTCGACTAATAGAACTTATAGTTTTAGAACCAAAAATAAATAAAAATAATAATATGCTTTTTCTTTATTTAATTGATAATAATAATGAAATTGAATCAAAAAAGGAATCTGAACTCAAACATGGATTGTAGCATGGATTGTAGCTTTGTTCTAAAAAAACCTGAGATTCTCGATTTGATTGTCGTATCGTAATGTAAGATAATAAAAATAAAAAATACAGGGAAAAAAAATTTTCTTTTGACTGGATTTATTGCTTTTTTTTTTTATTTATCGTATTTTATCAGACTCATTTATACTCTATACTCCCGGAGAATAAACTCCGGGGAATCGCATTTAAATCATTTCGGGTCATTCTTTTCAATCTTCTTTATTTATGATCTCATTTGAAATCATATAAAGACAATTCCGATTTAATATCGCTATTTGTGCCAGTACTTTACGATTAAGAAGTACCTGTCTCTTGTACAAATCATTTATAAATTGACTATAATTATAGTATAATTCGTTGTCGCGAATTACTGCGTTTATCCGAGTGATCCATAAACGGCGAAAATCTCTCTTTTGCTTACCTCTATCCCTATGAGCCGAAACTAAAGCTCTTATTTTCTGTTGAGCAATGGTTCGAGTAAGTCTTGAATGAGCCCCTCTAAAGGTTGATGTAAATAAACGCATTTTTGTTCTACGTCTGCGAGCTATATATCCTCGTTTAACTCTAGTCATTTAATAAATGAAACTTTAATGAATAACTCATTTATTTTCTTTCGTTGAGTTATTCTTTTCTCCCCTCCTGGTCTATTAATAACAAAACGGATTTTTCCAATATATAAAATAAAAATCCTAATGGCTTTTGCTGCTCTAACCTTCCCGACCACTATTTGTTATTTCTTTTTTTTTGCGACATTTCGTCTTGAAACAAGACAAAAAACTAAGAAATTAATGTATCAAAGGAAAGTAAAGAAAACTCAAAAAATGTCAATTTTCAATTCAATTTAACATAGTAAATATGGAAAAAATAGTGGGTTCCTTCGTTTCTATGGTTACTTATTAAACGGCTAGGTCCTCTCTATACACCGGAGCCCCCTTACTTAATTTCTGTATATTGATAAACTTGTACAGTTCAAATTTTTTTTGGCTCTACCCATGAATTATCCAGTATTAGGTCTTTCACAATTAGATCCACCTATACAGTAACGGTATTTAATTTTGAAGGTTAGCTGGATAGCTGACCCTGCTAGTCCGTTCGTGCAAATATAAGGGAGCATTATTTTTTCTCTTAAAAAAGGATTCCCGCTAAATGGATAGCGTTAACGCTACTACTGGGAATTTTTTTTTTTTTACACTAAGAGAAACCATAAATTTCAGACACAATAGATGAATAGATTTTTTTTCGCGAGTTGATTGAGTTTTTCCGTTTTATCCTATTCACCAGTCCGAATCATTGATACTGGAAAAATGTCTTCTTTTCTTTTCGTTTGCTTTTGTTCCAGCTCATAATCTGAACGAGTCACACATACACCCTAGTACATGTTCCTCGGCGCTGAGGACATCCCCGAAGAGCGGGGGATTTCGTGACATGTCGGATTGGCTGTCTTGTGTTTCTAATAAGTTGTTTAATAGTTGGCATGCTGAATTATATCCAAAATGGGCTGGTTTAGATCAATCCTAACCGAATGCATTTCTATTTCTAGTTAATAGAATCTTAAGATAAACCCAGTAACAAGATAAAATTAAAACAAAAATGTTTAACTATTTTTATTTGTTTTATTCGACCGCTACAAGATCAACAATTCCATGAGCTTGGGCTTCTGTTGCTGACATAAAAACATCCCTTTCCATATCTTCAGATACAACCCATAGGGGTTTGCCCGTTCTTTGTACATAAACCCTTGTGAGGGTTTCGCGCAATTTCAATAGTTCTTCCGCTTCCAAGATAAATTCTCCCGTTTGGGCCTCGTAAAAAGAGCTAGCAGGTTGATGAATCATTACCCTGATGATACCTTAATAATAAAAAGTATTATATCTCGCGCCTAGATGGTGAATTGAATAACCGTACGTGCATTTTTTTCGCATTGCATACGGCTTTACAATGGAATTTACGTTTTTCCGTGAAAGAAAGAAAAAAATAGAATCGATCAGATCCCGATCAGTAAATGATCCAATTACCACCCTTCTTTTCAGAGGTATTTAAAAATACTATGATGGCTCCGTTGCTTTCTATTTATTTTGTCTATAATTCAGCAATCCCAAAGTTTCTTTTTGATCCGAAAAATAAGGAAAAAAGACTTTTTTGTACTCTTTCAAACAGAAATATTGTTTTTAGAGTCTTTTGGTATGAAAAAAGTTTGTGACGCTGAAACGAACTCCCCCTCAAAAAAAATCGGGACTATTCTTCATCTCATACTACCCTTTCGATACATAATCTAATGTTTTAAAAATAGAGACAAAATTTTATCATATCGAATTCAAAGTGCCATGCTATTATTACTTCATTTTTTTTTATGGTGAAGGCATAGTATTGTATTCTTTTTTTCTCTAAAATAAAAAACTCATTGGCGCCAAGCGTGAGGGAATGCTAAACGTTTGGTAATTTCTCCGCCGACTAGGATAAAAGATCCCATTGAGGCAGCTAACCCCATACATATTGTATGTACATCTGGTCGCACAAATTGCATAGTATCATAAATGGCTACTCCAGGTATTACCCAGCCGCCAGGAGAATTTATAAACAAATACAAATCTTTTGTATCATCCTCGATACTAAGATAGACCATAAGACCAATAAGTTGATTAGAGATCTCGCTATCGATCTCTTGGCCTAAAAAAAGTAATCTTTCTCGATAAAGTCGGTTGATTGGGATAAGTAAGGGCATCCCGCCGAAACCGTACATGCATCTTTTTATGCATACGGTTCAAAAAAATTGTGAAAAAAATCAACGTGTCGATTCAATTCGTTTTTCATTTTTTTTTTAGAGAGTTTTTCAAAATTTGAATGTTATAATAAAATGATTATAATGAGTTTTTTCTAGTCTAGTTTTCAATAAATATGACTTTTTGCGCCTTTACCCCCAATTATATTATAGAATTATATTCTAAAACAAAAAATTCGACTAAAAAAAAAAAAAAAAAAAGAGAATTTACTAAACTTATTGAACTTACTTTTCATTGATGTATCAGTTCATCGCGATCCAATCAAAATCACGATGTCATTTTCTTGTTCTTGAATGGGCCCTTTGAATTCTTTTAGGTTTATGCTCTACTCCGGGTAAAGATCTGCCCGATTTCGGATTTGCACATATAGGACAAATTTTTCCAATACCACATGTGTTTTTTTATTTCTCTTTTCTATTGTTTATTTGTTATTTGACTTTAAAAGCAAAACAGTTAGTTAAACGTTAAAGTCAAAAAATGTATACTAATAATACAAGTAATAATCTTCAATATATTCCCAATTGGAATTGGGTTTTTGATAAACGGAGCCTGGATACTTCATTTTATTGGTCCAACCGAGCCAACCATAAATTATTATAAATGTTAATCTGAATCCCCCTAAAACTCAAACAAGGATCTAATTGCCTTTCACGCTCCAAATTTTTTATGATTCAATGAATCTTTCTTGGGCGAAAGGGAGGATATCTCAATCGGGAGAGAGAACGGGGAAATCCCATACGACCCAATATATCTGACAAGTCGCACTATACGTCAACCCAAGATGCATCTTCCTCTCCAGGACTTCGAAAGGGAACTTTTGGAACACCAATAGGCATTAAATCAAACAAAAAATTAAGTACTATGGTTCACTTTGATGTGGAAACGTAATAATAGAGTTTGTGTCTTCATAATATCAATCCTAATATTTTAGGCATAGATTAGAAAAGTTTAGTTTAAAATGAAGATCGAATAAATAAAGTCAATTTCTTATGAATAACCTTTCAATAATCACCAAGTAGCAAAGTATTTACTGATACAAGATGATATCAACTTCCCATTGCGTATTGATACTTATCGGATATAGAATAGATTTGTTTCTCTTTACTCCTACAAACAAAAAAGTTTCCTTATTAACAACAGAATAGAACATAGATTAACCCTTGTTCCGCGATAATCTATTGAACAATAGGGGGTCCTTTAGCCTAATTTTAGTCTTTTCTAATGCAATAAAGTTACATAGTGTCATTTTTCTTAAGGGGTATTTCCATGGGTTTGCCTTGGTATCGTGTTCATACTGTTGTATTGAATGATCCCGGCCGGTTGATTTCTGTCCATATAATGCATACAGCTTTGGTTGCCGGTTGGGCCGGTTCGATGGCTCTATATGAATTAGCCGTTTTTGATCCCTCTGACCCCGTTCTTGATCCAATGTGGAGACAGGGTATGTTCGTTATACCTTTCATGACTCGTTTAGGAATAACCAATTCATGGGGCGGTTGGAGTATTACAGGGGGGACTATAACGGATCCGGGTATTTGGAGTTACGAAGGTGTGGCCGGCGCACATATTGTGTTTTCTGGTTTGTGCTTTTTAGCAGCTATTTGGCATTGGGTGTACTGGGATCTAGAAATATTTTCTGATGAACGTACGGGAAAACCTTCTTTGGATTTGCCTAAGATTTTTGGAATTCATTTATTTCTTGCCGGCGTGGCTTGTTTTGGTTTTGGCGCATTTCATGTAACAGGCTTGTATGGTCCCGGAATCTGGGTATCCGACCCTTATGGACTAACTGGAAAAGTACAACCAATAAGTCCAGCGTGGGGCGTGGAAGGTTTTGATCCTTTTGTTCCAGGAGGAATAGCGTCTCATCATATTGCCGCAGGGACATTAGGCATATTAGCAGGTCTATTCCATCTTAGTGTCCGTCCGCCTCAACGTCTATACAAAGGATTACGTATGGGCAATATTGAAACCGTTCTTTCTAGTAGTATCGCTGCTGTCTTTTTTGCAGCTTTTGTTGTTGCCGGAACTATGTGGTATGGTTCAGCAACCACTCCGATCGAATTATTTGGCCCCACTCGTTATCAATGGGATCAGGGATACTTTCAGCAAGAAATATACCGAAGAGTAAGTGCTGGGCTAGCGGAAAATCAAAGTTTATCAGAAGCTTGGTCCAAAATTCCTGATAAATTAGCTTTTTATGATTACATCGGCAATAATCCGGCAAAAGGAGGATTATTTAGAGCGGGCTCAATGGACAACGGCGATGGAATAGCTGTTGGATGGTTGGGACACCCCATTTTTAGGGATAAAGATGGCCGTGAACTTTTTGTACGCCGTATGCCTACCTTTTTTGAAACATTTCCTGTCGTTTTGATAGATGGGGACGGAATTGTTAGAGCTGACGTTCCTTTTAGAAGAGCGGAATCTAAGTATAGCGTTGAACAAGTAGGTGTAACTGTTGAGTTCTATGGTGGTGAACTCAACGGAGTCAATTATAGTGATCCTGCGACTGTAAAAAAATATGCTAGACGTGCTCAATTGGGTGAAATTTTTGAATTAGACCGTGCTACTTTGAAATCTGATGGTGTTTTTCGTAGTAGTCCAAGGGGTTGGTTTACTTTTGGACATGCTTCCTTTGCCCTACTCTTCTTCTTTGGACACATTTGGCATGGGGCTAGAACCTTGTTCAGAGATGTTTTTGCTGGTATTGACCCCGATTTGGATGCTCAGGTAGAATTTGGGACATTCCAAAAACTTGGCGATCCAACTACAAGAAGACAAGGAGTCTAATACAACAATTTTTCTTATATATATTTTTTTTTATTTGACATAAGATACTAAAGAAATCTTTATTTGAATCACCGCCCTTTTTTTACTTTTTATCCTTATCGGGAAAATAATCTCGAGTAAACAGGTATGGAAGCTATAATTGTAAACCACAAAAAAATCTATGGAAGCATTGGTTTATACATTTTTATTAGTCTCGACTCTAGGGATCATTTTTTTCGCTATCTTTTTTCGGGAACCTCCGAAAGTTCCAACTAAGAAATGATTTTTCATTATCTCAACTAGTCCCCGTGTTCTTCGAAAGGATCTCTTAATTGTTGAGAGGGTTGCCCAAAAGCGGTATATAAGGCATACCCAGTAAAACTTACAAGTAAACCAGATATAAAGATGGCGACTAGGGTTGCTGTTTCCATTATTATATATATAATTTCAAGACACCAATGGATCTATGATAAAATCATTTATTTACAATGGAATGGTATACAAAGTCAACAGATCTCAACAAAAAAATTGGATTTATGGCTACACAAACCGTTGAGGGTAGTTCTAGATCGCGTCCAAAACCAACTACCGTGGGGGTTTTATTGAAACCGTTGAATTCGGAATATGGTAAAGTAGCTCCGGGGTGGGGAACTACTCCTTTGATGGGAGTTGCAATGGCTTTATTTGCAATATTCTTATGTATTATTTTGGAAATTTATAATTCTTCGGTTTTATTGGATGGAATTTCAATGAATTAAATAAATCGACAAGAAAGGGGAATTCAAAAGAACGAAGAAGTTCTACCCTTTTAATACAAAAAAATTTTAAGGACTACCTTTTCTATTTCTAACGCCTCTTTTTGGCAGTTCGATCGCGGAATTTTTTTCCTTCTGTATTTCTGGAATATGAGTGTGTGACTTGTTAGAATGGATCCTATTGATAGTACAGAGAACGAGTCTGTCATCTTATCCTGATAGAGATGGTTCTACTTCGTCAGATATTTTTTTTATCTGGAACACGTAATATCTAAAATGGATGAAGAAAAATTTGAACTATGATTCATATTTATTTAATATTCAGACCTCGCGATCGGATCCAATCAATTTTTTCTTTGCAAAAAAAGAATTAGACGTTATAAATCGAAAGATTTATATTCTTTCAAACTCTATAATGACTATAAAAAAAATAGATACAATTTTTGGTATTTTTAGTCATTTCCGATTGATTGAATAAGTGATGCTCCAAAGGTTCTTACTCAAGGAATCCTTGGAATTAGCGTTTAGGTTTTAGTGAGTCATCGTGGTTATAGTATGAATCTAGGGTTTCAATCAATTCATAGGGTCTTAACAAGATAAATTCCTATCACTGATAAAAAAGCCGCATTAAAAAAAAAAAAAATAACAAATCAAAGATAAAAAATAGGAAAAGAGAATATTCAAGAGGCCTATAGTAACAATTAAGAGAAAGATGGATGAGCCGACTTGATATATTGGCATTATCACCGCAAAAAGAAAAACTTTCCTTTCCGATTTTTATTCCTGCGTATCTTCCGAAAATCAAAAATCAGAGATTAAGAAACTTTATTTGGGTGTGTTTGCTTGAGCCGTACGAGAAAAAATTCTCCTATATGGTTCTTAGAGGGGGGCTGTTAGCGTTTTACCTATCTCAATAAAGTATATGATTGGTTTGAAGAACGTCTCGAGATTCAGGCGATTGCAGATGATATAACTAGTAAATATGTTCCTCCTCATGTCAACATTTTTTATTGTCTAGGAGGCATTACGCTGACTTGTTTTTTAGTACAAGTAGCTACAGGTTTTGCTATGACTTTTTATTATCGTCCAACCGTTACCGAGGCTTTTGCTTCTGTTCAATATATAATGACGGAAGCTAACTTTGGTTGGTTAATACGATCAGTTCATCGGTGGTCAGCAAGTATGATGGTTCTAATGATGATACTGCATGTATTTCGCGTGTATCTTACCGGTGGCTTTAAAAAACCTCGCGAATTGACTTGGGTTACAGGCGTGGTTCTGGCTGTATTGACCGCATCTTTTGGTGTAACTGGTTATTCCTTACCTCGGGACCAAATTGGTTATTGGGCAGTCAAAATTGTAACCGGTGTACCTGACGCTATTCCTGTAGTAGGATCGCCTTTGGTAGAGTTATTGCGTGGAAGTGCTAGTGTGGGACAATCTACTTTGACTCGTTTTTATAGTTTACATACTTTTGTATTGCCTCTTCTTACTGCCGTATTTATGTTAATGCATTTTTTAATGATACGTAAACAAGGTATTTCTGGTCCCTTATAGAATCAAAAAAAGAGTATATTCTAGATATTTGTAATCTCTCCTCATTGTTCATTTTCATTTGGGGGAAGACTAAAACAATAGTATTTCATTGCTACATGTATGGATTATTGAAAACAATAATCCATGTATTTGGACATTTTCTTTCAACTCTATAATATTGATATTGTATTTAGTTATTTAACATAATATCACTATATCACTAGTTGAAGGTAATTCTCCGAAAATAAAATGGATTATGGGAGTGTGTGACTTGAACTATTGATTAGGCTGCGCAGATATAGGCCCCTTTCTGCTACATTGAAATTAATGTGTCTTTTGTCCAACCACCATATAAGTAAGTTCTATACCAAGGATAGGCTGGTTCGTGTGAAGAGAATTTTTTCTATGATCAAACCTGAATCATGTCATGCATGAAAGGGCTCCGTAAGATCTAGTCGAATGTGTGATTTTGGATTCTATTTATCCAAACATTTTTATCTTTTATTATTATTTATTTATGTTATATATAATATAATTATAATATTACTAATTTAAAATAATCGTTTGAATAGTATTGAAATGCAGCCATTTCCTCTGCATTGACCTGATTGATGATACTATCGGAGTGAAACAAGGGATCTAAAGAAGAATCAGGGCTAGGCTATATTAGTAACAAGTAAACCCTTTATTTAAACTTTTAAATATAAAAATTTTGAATAAAAGTACAAATTTCCAAATATTTTGGAGATAAAAATAAACCACAAGGTATGAGACGACCCAGAAAGCATTTGATCATGATCAACCAAGTAAGCCTACTTGGGTGTTGAGCATTTATTTGTAAGAACCTAAATCCTTCCTGAATAACCTTTCATATGGATAAGATCTATATTCTAGATCCGTTCGGTTCTTTTGATTCTGGCTCGAGCCGGATGATGAAAAATCAGCATGTCCGGCTCTTTCGGGGGATGAATTGAATATCTATAAAAATTCACCTATCCTACTAACAAAAAAACCTGATTTGACTGATCCTGTATTAAGGGCTAAATTGGCAAAAGGAATGGGTCATAATTATTATGGGGAGCCCGCATGGCCTAATGATCTTTTATATATTTTTCCCGTAGTAATTCTAGGTACTATTGCATGTACCGTAGGCTTAGCGGTTTTAGAACCATCAATGATTGGTGAGCCAGCGGATCCGTTTGCAACTCCTTTGGAAATATTACCTGAATGGTATTTTTTTCCTGTATTTCAAATACTTCGTACAGTACCTAATAAGTTATTAGGCGTTCTTTTAATGGTTTCAGTACCTGCGGGATTATTAACAGTTCCTTTTTTAGAGAATGTTAATAAATTTCAAAATCCATTTCGTCGTCCAGTAGCTACAACCGTCTTTTTGGTTGGTACCGTATTGGCCCTTTGGTTAGGTATTGGAGCAACATTACCTATTGATAAATCTCTAACTTTAGGTCTTTTTTAAATTGATTCAATTGTGAAATAGCACAATATTTGTATCTAGGGAATCGTCGCTTTCAAAGTGAATTTTCCCTAGATACATCGATCTATTCACTCCAATTTTTTATTTATTCTGTCAAATTGAATCCATTTTTTTCATCTTTTATTTTTCGTTTTTGTTAAATCAAAGAAAATTCCAAAATATTTTTCTAAAGTATCTAATATTTTTTTTACGTCTTCTCTGTCAAAAGGTTCCATTTTAATAAGATCTTCTTGACTGTTATTCAAAAGGTCCGCTAATGTATATATATTGGACTTTTTGAGGAAATTATAGATCCTAGGTGGCAATTCTAATTGGTCAATAAAAATATATTTCAATGCTTTTCTTGTTTTGTCTTTACTGAGTTGAGTTAATCTATCATGAAAGGTAAAGGGTGGTAAAGACCCTTTATGTTGATTGTCCTCTAAATGTAAGTTTTCTTCTTCTGCATGTAGAAAAGGAATCAATAAATCAATGAAATTCCGGGAGGCTTCATAAAGTGCTTCTTTCGGAGTTAAACTGCCATTTGTCCATATTTCGAGAAAAAGTATTTCTTGTTTTTCATTCCCATTCCCATAAGAATGAATACTATGATTCACGTTTCGAACAGGCATGAATAGAGCATCTATAGGATAACTTCCGTCTTGAAAGTTAGTTGGCGTTTTTATATGATATCCGCGATTTCGCTCGAGTTGTAATTCAATACACAAATCAATTGGTTCCGTCAAGTTAGCTATATGTTGTGTATTATCAATAATTTCTACATAGGGTGGTAAGATGATATCTTGAGCAGTTACGCATCTAGGGCCCCGAACATAAATAGACGCTTCACAAATTCCATATAGATTACTTCTCACTATGATTTCTTTTAAATTCATTAAAATTTCATGGACTGATTCTTGAATACCTATGATAGTAGAGTATTCATGGGGTATTTTCTCAGATTTTGCACGTGTGATACATGTTCCTTCCATTTCGCCAAGTAAAACTCTGCGCATTGCAATGCCTATGGTATCAGCTTGACCTTTCATAAGTGGAGAAAGAATAAAGCGCCCATAATAAAGACATTTACTATCTGTTCTTGATTCAACACACTTCCACTGCAGTGTCCGAGTAGATACTCTTATTTTCTCTCGAACCATAGTAATATTATTATTATCTTTGAATCGTTTATTTCTCTTGAAATCTCTTCCATTTTTACACACGTCTTTTTTTAGGAGGCCTACAGCCATTGTGTGGCATGGGGGTTACATCGCGTACGAAACTTAATAGTATACCGCTTCTACGAATAGCTCGTAATGCTGCATCTCTTCCGAGACCAGGACCTTTTATCATGACTTCTGCTCGTTGCATGCCCTGCTCCACCACTGTACGAATAGCATTTCCGGCCGCGGTTTGAGCTGCAAAGGGTGTTCCCCTTTTTGTACCGCGGAATCCACACGTACCGGCGGAAGCCCAAGAAACAACGCGACCTCGTACATCTGTAACAGTCACAATGGTATTATTGAAACTTGCTTGAACATGAATAATTCCTTTTGGTATTTTACGTGTACTTTTACGTGCACTAATACGTCCATTTCTACGTGAACCAATTTTGGGTATAGGTTTTGCCATCTTTTATCATTTCAGAAATATGAGTCAGAGATATATGGATATATCCATTTCATGTCAAAACAAATTCTTTATTTTTTTTTACATTACTCAAATCTTTTAGAGAGTGCTTTTTAGTATTTTGAGTATAGTAGAATGGTTATCCTTGTCGTTGTTTATGTTTTGGGTTAGAACAAATGACTATAATTCGTCCCCGTCTGCGAATCAGCCGACATTTTTCACAAATTTTACGAACAGAAGCTCTTATTTTCATATTTGTCATTCCTTACTTTAAATTCTGAATCTAGTTGTTGGAAGAAAATAAGTTTCTTGCTATTTTTCATCTTGAATTGTATTGAAACGAAACGGATCATTGAAGTTAAAAAAAACTTAAGCATTGGAATCTTTAGCGCGAAGTCTATAATATCCCCTCGGGTTCAATCATAAAGGCTTACTTCAATTTTAACTCCCTGGGTAGGATCTGTCTATAACTCCATCGTATCGTTATCTAAAGGAACTCAGAATAGACTGTTAGGGGCCGGATGATTCAGTAATCAAATCCTCATGAATCTTTTTTTGCTCTTTCATTTCAAGCAAAACCTCCTTAACGTATCAACTAAGAGAGCAGAGATATTAGATAACCTGTACTTTGTCTTTTTTAGTCACAATTATAGGCAATTGTCTATCTAATTCAGATATTAGAGAGATTACCATATATAACATAAAATTTCTCCGCCAATTCCTTCTCGTCGAGCCTCCCGATCTGTCATTATACCGCGAGAGGTAGAAAGAATTACAATTCCCATTCCTCCTAAAATTCTAGGAAGTCCCTGAAAGTTAGAATATATTCGTAGACCAGGTCGACTGACTCTTTTTAAATATAAAGTATTCTTATATGGTCCTTTCCTATTTCTTCTATGTCGTAGGGTTAAAACCAAAAAATAGTTGTTTCTTTCTTGATGTTTTCTCACGTTTTCAATAAAGCCTTCTCGTAAAAGTATTTTAACAATGTTTTCGGTGATGTTAGTCGATGCTATTCGAACAGTTCCTTTTCTATTCATATCAGCATTTCGTATAGAGGTTATTATATCAGCAATAGTGTCCCTACCCATGATGAACTAAAATTAGCGGTGTCTCCAAATTTTGGTATAATCGGCATGTTTTTTCAGAATTTTTTATTAAAATTTTTTCTGTTATGGATTAAAAAAAAAATTAAAAAATGAAAGGTATATACGTGATAGACAGTCTACTATATTCATTCAAATATCCTATTTCTTATTCTTTCTTATAATACCTCCGGAGCTAATGAAACTATTTTGGTAAACTTTTGTCTCAATTCCCGTGCAATTGCACCAAAAACTCTAGTTCCTTTTGGATTTCCTTCTTGATCAATGATAACTGCAGCGTTGTCATCATATCTTATTATCATACCGTTGGCACGTTTGAGTTCTTTACAGGTACGTACAATTACAGCTCTTATTACTTCTGATCTTTCTAAGGGTGAATTGGGTATTGCTTCTTTGATCACAGCAACAATAACATCGCCAATACGAGCATATCGACGATTGCTAGCTCCTATGATTCGAATACACATCAGTTTTTTAGCTCCGCTGTTGTCTGCTACAGTCAAATAGGTCTGAGGTTGAATCATATTTTTTTATCTGTTCTTTCAATGCAAAGGACTAAAAAGAAAAAGTAATATTGTTTGTCAAAAGATTTGGTTCTACGTTCCTATACCTGAAATAATGAATTGAGTTCGTATAGGCATTTTAGATGCCGCTATTGAGATAGCCCTTCGGGCGATATTTTCTGCTACCCCACTTATTTCATAAAGTATTCGACCCGGTTTGACAACAGCTACCCAATATTCGGGCGATCCTTTTCCCGAACCCATACGGGTTTCGGCAGGCCTTACTGTAACCGGTTTGTCTGGAAAAATACGTACCCATATTTTTCCGCCACGACGTGCATTTCGTGTCATCGCTCGCCGCCCCGCTTCTATTTGTCTAGACGTGATCCAAGCGGGTTCAAGTGCCTGAAGGGCATATCTTCCAAAAGAAATACGATTTCCTCGATAAGATATTCCTTTCAGTCTTCCTCTATGTTGTTTACGGAATCTAGTTCTTTTTGGGTTATAGTTGATGGTATTTTACGTAATTCCATCTCTACTGCAGAACTGGACATGAGAGTTTCTTCTCATCCGGCTCCTCGCGAATGAAAAATTTTAAATTCAGAAAAATTTTAATTAAGATATATACATAATAATCTACTGAATCAAGAGATTCTTAGGGATTCGTTTAATTTATTAGATATTTTTTTTATATGATAAAAATTTTTCGCGGGCGAATATTTACTCTTTCAATCTCTATTTCAAGGGTTAGTTTATAATTTGTCAGAATATATGAATTGATTTATGGTTCGTTCCGCCATCCTTCCCACCGAATCATCAGGATTCATTTTCCATTGAATCTTATGTATTCCTGGGTTCCTTCGTTCCCATCGCTTCTTCATTAATGGTTAGGCCTGAATTCTACAACGGAGCTCTTAATAAAATTAGTTCTTGAGCCAACTATCTTAGTCTTTATTGGCTTGAAGCTCATACGTTTTTTCTATGAACGGATTCCTCGCATATAATTATCCGGGAATCCATATTAATGCTTAAATTACATTGTTGTTGTTTATGAGATGTTGCAAAGACCGTACATATTATATTGAAATCATATATCTTTTCTATTTATATTTCTTTTTTTCTTTCTCTCACCTTTCCATTTATCCGTATCCTTTTTATTTGAATTTTGTTTTGTTTAAAAATTCATTAGATTATTTTTATGCTACAAAAAATGCAGTTGCTACAACGATAGGACTAAAAAAGTATATCTTGACTGTTTCTTTGGATCCAGATAATGTGATGCGATGAGTTGGTTATTGATTCTATAGTTATGAGTTCATATTATGGGTTTTTAGGCTTACTTATAGCAAAAACCAACGAGTCACACACTAAGCATAGCAATTCTATCAAAAAAAGATGCAAAATTGTTATTTAACCTTATGGAATTAAATTGGTTTGATGGAATTGATGTCAAAAAAAAAGAATGCAAAATGTTGTTATTTTGTGTTCCATTTTAAAATCGAAATCGAAACACAGGTAAAGCCCTATTATTTATCGTCTATAAATATCCAAATTTTTATACCCAATACTCCATAAATAGTTCGAACGGTATAGGCACAATAATCAATTTTTGCGCGAATGGTTTGTAGGGGAACTCTTCCTTCTCTTATCCATTCGATACGTGCAATTTCTTTTCCATCGATACGGCCTGCTATTTGTATTTGAATTCCTTTTGTATCAGCTTGTTCGGTTAATTCGATGGCTTTTTTCATTGCTTTTCTAAATGATACCCTATTCTTTAATTGTCCGGCTATAAATTCAGCAAGAATATTAGGGTGTCCATAAGGTTTTGCAATTCGTGAAATAGCAATGTTGAGTTTTCGGTTCACACAATTTAATTCTTTTTGTACATTTTTTTTTAGGTCGTCGATTCCCCGTGGTCTATTTTCTATTAATAACTTTGGGAATCCCATATAGATTATTACCTGTATCAGATCGATTCTTTTTTGAATTTCTATGCGCCCAATTCCTTCAACACCCGAGGCGGTTCTTGTATTTTGTTGTACAAAATTTTTTATATAATCCCGTATTTTTTGATCTTCTTGTAGACCTTCAGAATAGTTTTTTGGTTTTGCAAACCAAAGGGAATAATGACTTTGGGTTGTACCAAGTCTGAAACCAAGTGGATTTATTTTTTGTCCCATATTACCCCATCATACTTACTTTTAAAAAAATCCAGGTATTCGACAAATGCTGGATTGAGCAAGACTTTGTGTTGATTAGTTTTACATAAATTTCGTATATATTCTTCTATGTTTCCATAGTAGGTTATATCTTTTAATACAATAGTTATGTGACAAGTAGGTCTTTTTATCAGATAACTGCGCCCTCGGGCTTGAGGTTTTAATTTTTTCATTGTAGTTCCTTTATTAACTTCGGCTTTAAAAAGGATTAAATCGGCTTTGTTGAAACCTTTATTGTGACTAGCATTTGATGCGGCAGAATAAATCAATTTAAAAATGGGATAACATGCGCGATAGGGCATGAGTTCTAATATCATAAGTGCTTCTTCATAAGAACGCCCGCGGATCTGATCAATTACTCTTCGTGCTTTGTGAGCTGACATAGATATATATTGGCCTAAAGCATATACATCATCTTTTCTCTTTTTTCTTTTCATAAAGTTTATCTCCCATTAAAAAATGATAAGCATTTCTGATATTACTTTTATTTTATTAATAATAATTTTTTAAATATTAACGACGAGATTTATTATCGTTTTTTGCATGTCCCCTAAAATTGAGAGTTGGCGCAAATTCTCCCAACTTATGACCTACCATCCGATCAGTTATGTAAATAGGCAAGTGTTCCCTTCCATTATGTATAGCGATTGTATGTCCAATCATGGTAGGTATAATGGTAGATGCCCGCGACCAAGTTACTATTATTTCTTTTTCCGCCTTTGTGTTAAGCTTATCAATTTTTCGTAATAAATGATTCGCTACAAAAGGGTTTTTTTTTAGTGAACGTGTCACAGTTAATTACT